AACCGAAGAAACTGTGGTAGAGGATCATCAGATTCGTTCAAGAAAATCCAAACGTGTAGTGATTTTTACTGATAACCAACAAAATACTGATGCTTATACTAATACCAAAGAAACTAATAATACTGATCAAACAGGCGAAGTTGCTTTGATACGTTATTCCCAACAATCGGATTTTCGTCGAGACATAATCAAAGGCTCCATGCGCGCTCAAAGACGTAAAACAGTTACTTGGAAACTCTTTGAAGCAAATGCGCATTCCCCTCTTTTTTTGGACCGAATAGACAAATCTTTTTTTTTTTTTTTTGATATTTCTGAACGGATGAAAAAAAATTTTAGAAATTGGATGTCGAAAAACACAGAATTCACAATTTCGAATTATACAGAGAAAAAGACAAAAGAAAGCGCGAAAAAAAAAGAGGAGGACAAAAAAGAAGAAGACAAAAGAAAGGAGAAAGTGCGTATACAAATAGCGGAAGCCTGGGATAGTATTTTACTTGCTCAAGTAATGAGAGGTTTTTTATTAGTAACCCAATCAATTCTTAGAAAATATATTATATTACCTTCATTGATAATAGCTAAAAATATCGTCCGTATACTATTATTTCAATTTCCGGAATGGTATGAGGACTTAAAGGATTGGAATAGAGAAATGCATGTTAAATGTACCTATAACGGCGTTCAATTATCAGAAAAAGAATTTCCAAAAAACTGGTTAACAGACGGCATTCAGATCAAGATTCTATTTCCTTTTCGTCTTAAACCTTGGCACAGATCTAAGTTACGAGCCCCTTATAACGATCAAATGAAAAAGCAAGGTCAAAAAAATGATTTTTGTTTTTTAACAATTTTTGGAATGGAAGCTGAACTACCTTTTGGTTCTCCCAGAAAAAAACTTTCATTTTTTGAACCGATTTTAAAAGAACTCAAAAAAAAAATTAAAAAATTGCAAAAGAAATGTTTTATAATTCTAGGAATTTTTAAAGAACAAACAAAATTGTTTCTAAATGTCTCAAAAAAACCAAAAAAATGGATCATTAAAAACATTCTGTTTATAAAAGAAATAATAAAAGAACTCTCAAAAATAAACCCAATTATATTATTTGGATTGAGAGAAATAGAAGTATATGAATTGAGTGAAATTAAAAAAGATTCAATAATCAGTAATCGGATGATTCAGGAATCGTCCATTCAAATTAGATCTCAGGATTGGACAAATTATTCATTAACAGAAAAAAAAATGCAAGATCTGACTGATAGAATAAACACAATCATAAATCAAATAGAAAAAATTACAAAAGACAAGAAAAAGGGATTTATAACTTCAGATAGAAATTTGAGTTCTAACAAAATAAGTTATGATGATAAAAGATTGGAATCACAAAAAAATATTTGGCAGATATTAAAAAGAAGAACTGCTCGATTAATCCGTAAATCCCATTATTTTATAATATTTTTCATTGAAAAGATATACATAGATATCTTTCTAGCTATGATTAATATTCCTAGTATCAATACACAACTTTTTCTTGAATCAACAAAAAAAATTATTAATAAAAACATTAACACTAATGAAACAAATCAAGAAAGAATTAATAAAACAAATCAAAGTTTAATTCAATTTATTTCGATTATAAAAGAGTCACTTTCTAATACTAATATTAGTCTTAGTCAAAAAAATTCAAAGACTTTTTTTGACTTATCTTACTTTTCACAAGCATATGTATTTTACAAATTATCACAAACCCAACTTATTAAGTTAGAGAAATTGAAATCCGTATTTCAATATAATGGAAACCCCCTTTTTCTTAAGAATGAAATAAAGGATTTTTTTGTTGTAAGACAAGAACTATTTCATTCCGAATTAAGACCTAAGAATCTTCGCAATTCTGGAATGAATCAATGGACAAATTGGTTAAGGAGTCATTATCAATATCAATGTGATGTATCTCAAATTAAATGGTCTAGAGTAGTACCACAAAAATGGCGAAATATATTGAACTGTATAGCTCAAAATAAAGATTTATATAAAGATTTGTGTGATTTATATGAAAAAGATGAATTAATTCACTACGAAAAAAAAATTGAAACGGATTTATTATTGAATCAAAAGGATAATTTTAAAAAACAATATAGATATGATCTTTTAGCATATAAATCTATAAATTCTGAAACTAAGAAGTACTCTTCAATTTATGGATCACCATTACAAGTAAAAACTAACCAAGATATTTTTTATAATTACAACACACATAAACAAAAATCATTTAATATGGTAGAAGATGATATTCGAGATATGGATAAAAATACGGATAGAAAATATTTTGATTGGAGAATTCTCAATTTTTGTCTTAAAACGAAAGTAGATATTGAGGCCTGGATCAATATTGATACTGACACTAACAGTAATAAATATACTAAGACTAGGGTTAATAAGTATCAAATAATTGATAAAATCAATAATAAAGGTCTTTTTTATCTCACACTTCAGCAAGATCAAAAAATCAACCTATCCAATCAAAAACCCCTTTTGGATTGGATGGGAATGAATGAAGAAATACTAAGTCGTCCCATATCAAATCTGGAACTTTGGTTCTTGCCAGAATTTGTGAGACTTTATAATACGTATAAAATGAAACCGTGGGTTATACCAATTAAATTACTACTTTTTAATTCTAATATAAAAAAAAATGCTAGTGAAAACAAAAGCATCACTGGAAATAAAAAAAGAGATCCTTTTATATCAATATCGGCGAATGAAAAAAAATCTCTTGAATTAGAAAACCGAAATCAAGGAGAAAAAGAATCCACGGGCCAAGCAGATCTTAAATCAGCTCTTTCAAACCAGGAAAAAGATGTTGAAGAAGATTATACGGGATCGGACATGAAAAAACATAGAAATAAAAAGCAATACAAGATCAATACAAAAGCGGAGTTTGATTTCTTCCTAAAAAGGTATTTGTATTTTCAATTGAGATGGGATGATTCTTTAAATAAAAAAATAATCAATAACATCAACGTATATTGTCTCCTGCTTAGACTGATAAATCCAAGAGAAATTACTATATCCTCTATTCAAAGGGGCGAAATGAGTCTGGATATTTTGACGATTCAGAAAGATGTAACTCTTACAGAATTTATTAAAAGGGGATTTTTGATTATTGAACCAATTCGTCTAGCTATAAAAAATGATGGAAAATTTATTATGTATCAAACCCTCGGTATTTCATTAGTTCATAAAAGTAAACATCAAATAAATCAAAGATACCGAGAAAAAAAACATGTTGATAAGAATTCTGATGAAGTCATTACAAAACATCAAAAGATGACTGGAAATAGATATAAAAAAAATTATGATTTGTTTGTTCCTGAAAATATTTTATCGCCTAGACGTCGTAGAGAATTGCGAATTCTAATTTGTTTAAATTCTAAGAATAGACATAGAAAGGCATCTTTTTGTAATGGGAATGAGGTAAACAGTCAAGTTGTGGATAAAAGCAAAAAATATAAAAAAAAACTTATAAAATTAAAGCTATTTCTTTGGCCCAATTATCGATTAGAAGATTTAGCTTGTATGAATCGTTATTGGTTTAATACCAATAATGGCAGTTGTTTCAGTATGGTAAGGATACATATGTATCCGCGATTGAAAATTCATTAATAGTACATTTTTCCTATATTTCCCATACTCTGGTCTATGACGACAAAGAGATGCACGCATACATTGTCTTACATTCCATTCTGATACATGATACTAATTCAATGACATATCAATTAGATCTAGAATGAACAAAATTTTCTTATTTTAGGTCTAAACTTTTATCTTTTGTGAGTGAAGAAACCAACCATACTTTTGTATCCCCTTTCAAATCCAATTTTAAAATGAAAATAGGATTGAGTAAGTTTTATTAAATTAAAAAAATTAGAAATTAATAACGAAATTCAAATTATTGTATATACCAAATAAAAATTAGGGGCATTATTATTACTGATCAATAAAGATATCTATCAATAAAAAATATCTTAAAATAAAAAGAGGGGGGAGAGAAGATTTCAGTTTATGGTAAAAAATTCATTCATCTCAGTTATTTCACAAGAAGAAAAAGACGAAAACAGAGGATCTGTTGAATTTCAAATAGTTAGTTTCACCAATAGGATACGAAGACTTACTTCACATTTACAATTACACAAAAAAGACTATTTATCTCAGAGAGGTTTACGTAAAATTCTGGGAAAACGCCAACGATTACTGTCTTATTTGTCAAAGAAAAATAGAATATGTTATAAAGAATTAATTAATCGGTTGGATATTCGGGAGTCAAAAACCCGTTAATTTTATTTTTATAAAGGCATTTTGAATTATTTGATTTATTAGATCTTGAATTTTAATGAACTTTTTTTCGTTTTCAGCAATTCATGAAAGAATGAATCGAGGAAAAACCTATGAATATACCGGCTACAAGAAAAGACCTCATGATAGTCAATATGGGCCCCCACCACCCATCAATGCATGGTGTTCTTCGACTCATCATTACTCTAGATGGTGAAGATGTTATTGACTGTGAACCAATATTGGGTTATTTACACCGAGGAATGGAAAAAATTGCGGAAAATCGAACAATTATACAATATTTGCCTTATGTAACACGGTGGGATTATTTAGCTACTATGTTCACAGAAGCAATAACTGTAAACGGACCGGAACAGTTGGGAAATATTCAAGTACCTAAAAGAGCCAGCTATATCAGAATAATTATGTTGGAGTTGAGTCGTATAGCTTCTCATCTGTTATGGCTCGGTCCTTTTATGGCGGATATTGGTGCACAAACTCCCTTTTTCTATATTTTCAGAGAAAGAGAATTAGTATATGATCTATTCGAAGCTGCCACCGGTATGAGAATGATGCATAATTATTTTCGTATCGGAGGAGTAGCGGCCGATCTACCTCATGGCTGGATAGATAAATGTTTGGATTTCTGCGATTATTTTTTAACAAGAGTTGCTGAATATCAAAACCTTATTACACGAAATCCTATTTTTTTAGAACGAGTCGAGGGAGTAGGCATTATTGGTAGAGAGGAAGTAATAAATTGGGGTTTATCGGGACCAATGCTGCGAGCTTCCGGAATACAATGGGATCTTCGTAAAGTTGATCATTATGAATGTTACGACGAATTTGATTGGGAAGTACAGTGGCAAAAAGAAGGAGATTCATTGGCTCGTTATCTAGTCCGAATTGGTGAAATGATAGAATCCGTAAAAATTATTCAACAGGCCCTGGAAGGAATTCCAGGGGGACCCTATGAGAATTTAGAAATACGATACTTTGATAGAGAAAGGAATCCGGAATGGAATGATTTTGAATATCGATTTATTAGTAAAAAGCCGTCTCCTACATTTGAATTGCCGAAACAAGAACTTTATGTGAGAGTAGAAGCCCCAAAAGGAGAATTGGGAATTTTTCTCATAGGGGATCAGAGTGGTTTTCCTTGGAGATGGAAAATCCGCCCGCCGGGTTTTATCAATTTGCAAATTCTTCCGCGGTTAGTTAAAAGAATGAAATTGGCTGATATTATGACGATACTAGGTAGTATAGATATCATTATGGGAGAAGTTGATCGTTGAAATGATAATTGATACACCGGAAGTACAAGATATCGATTCTTTTTCTAGATTAGAATTTTTTAAAGAGGTTTATGGAATTCTATGGGTTCTTGTTCCTATTTTGACTCTTGTAGTGGGAATCACAATAGGCGTACTGGTAATTGTATGGTTAGAAAGAGAAATATCGGCAGGGATACAACAACGTATTGGACCTGAATACGCCGGCCCTTTGGGAGTTCTTCAAGCTCTAGCAGATGGGACAAAACTACTTTTCAAAGAAAATCTTTTTCCATCTAGGGGGGATACTCGTTTATTCAGTATCGGGCCATCCATAGCAGTCATATCAATTTTAGTAAGCTATTCAGTAGTTCCTTTTGGATATCACCTTGTTTTAGCGGATCTCAATATCGGTGTTTTTTTATGGATTGCCATTTCCAGTATTGCTCCAATTGGACTTCTTATGTCGGGATACGGGTCAAATAATAAATATTCCTTTTTAGGCGGTCTACGAGCTGCTGCTCAATCGATTAGTTATGAAATACCATTAACTTTATGTGTGTTATCAATATCTCTACGTGCGATTCGTTGATACATAGACATAAACTTTTCTCTATTCCTTCCTTTCAAGGAAAGGGTTGGAATGGATTGAGTAGATATCTTAATTTTTTTTTATTCATTATTCGGGTTGATGAACTAAATCAAATAGTTATATGAGTGAAAGAAAACAGCTTATATATAAATTCGCAGTAAAAAGATTGATTCTCATTTTCTATGTATAAGAGTTAGAGAGTTAAGCGGAAATAAACATAAACAGAAGAGACCGTTTCCCCCAAGATTGGTTGATTAGTCATCCTGACTTGAAGCGGGTTCAAAAGATCAACCGTATTGAGTTTTCACTATCATTTTTATGTATTAGCATAACGGGGGATTGAGCAAAAACGAGTGGATGGTTAGAAACACGAACATATGTAAAGGATTAGTAATGGAGATTATGTAAAAATGTCCTTTTGGAGAATTTACATAATATACAAACAAAGAATACTAATTGGGGCTTTAAGTTGGTAGAAATGATCAGGCAGTACTCCCCATGACACGATTCCAATCCAGAGTATACTCCTATCCACCGATTTAATAAATAACTATTCGAAACGAAATAATCCTTTACTTTATTTTGAAAGCCCTCTTTTTCTCAGAAATAGAAAGAAGAATAGGAACGAAAAAAAAAAGAAAGATATACTTTATTTATTCTTTGTTACTTTTATTCTTTCCCATATACATATTAATAGATATATAATTTGTGTTAATAGATATATAATTTGTGTCATAATTCATTAATTAATATAGAATTTTTTTTTCGTACGTGAAACCAACGGGTTATTGATATTTTTACAAGAAGTATTTTATTGAACAGTTAAGTTATTACTGAACAAAGAAGAATTGAAATTATTATTGAAATTATTAAATTAAAGAAAGGATGAGATCAATTCAGAAGTACTTTTTTTATTTAATTTTGAATTAAAATAATTATAACAGACAGAATTCAATTGGTCTAATTTGGGACCGGCCGATAGTTATCCATCCTACAAACATATCAAGATTCAAAAAAGAATACTGACGCGGTCCCTATATTTATTTCTGGCCTTCAAGGAGCCGTATGAGGTGAAAATCTCATGTACGGTTCTGTAATAGCGATGGTAACAGTGATGGTATCACCGACTATAATTATCTAACAGTTCAAGTACAATTGATATTGTTGAGGCGCAATCAAAATATGGTTTTTGGGGATGGAATTTGTGGCGTCAGCCTATAGGGTTTATCATTTTTATTATTTCTTCCCTAGCAGAATGTGAGAGATTACCTTTTGATTTACCAGAAGCAGAAGAAGAGTTAGTAGCAGGTTATCAAACCGAATACTCGGGTATAAAATTTGGGTTATTTTATGTTGCTTCCTATCTAAACCTATTGGTTTCTTCATTATTTGTAACAGTTCTTTACTTGGGAGGTTGGAATATATCTATTCCGGACATATATGTTTCTGAGCTTTTTGAAATAAATAAAACATGTGGAGTTTTTGGAGCGATAATTGGTATCTTTATTACATTAGCTAAAACTTATTTGTTCTTGTTCATTCCTATCACAACAAGATGGACTTTACCGAGGCTAAGAATGGACCAACTATTGAATCTTGGATGGAAATTTCTTTTACCTATTTCTCTCGGTAATCTATTATTAACAACTTCTTTCCAACTCTTTTCACTGTAAAGTAACATTCTATATTCACAACGTGTCTCAAACAAGAGAAATAAACAAACATAAAACTATTCATATATATATTAACGATATGTTCTCTATGGTAACTGGGTTCATGAATTATGGTCAACAAACAGTACGAGCTGCAAGGTACATTGGTCAAAGTTTCATGATTACTTTATCCCACGCAAATCGTTTACCCGTAACTATTCAATATCCTTATGAAAAATTAATCACCGCGGAGCGTTTCCGCGGTCGAATCCATTTTGAATTTGATAAATGTATTGCTTGTGAAGTATGTGTTCGTGTATGTCCTATAGATCTACCCGTTGTTGATTGGAAATTGGAAACTGATATTCGCAAGAAACGGCTGCTTAATTACAGTATTGATTTCGGAGTCTGTATATTTTGTGGTAATTGCGTTGAGTATTGTCCAACGAATTGTTTATCAATGACTGAAGAATATGAACTTTCTACTTATGATCGTCACGAATTGAATTATAATCAAATTGCTTTGGGTCGTTTACCAATGGCAGTAATTGACGATTATACAATTCGAACAATTTTGAATTCGCCTCAAATAAATAAGTAAATCTCTTGATTAACGAATAATTTATAATTACTTTACTAATAACTAATATACTTTACTAATAACTAATATAGAAGGAATTTAGGTTTCTTTCGTGTTGTTTGGTCAATAACTACAAATACCAACTATTGATTGGTTGGTAAGAAACGCGTCTTAATTTGGATTGAAAATCCATTAATTAATATATCCATAATTGTTTTAAAATATATAGTTTAGAATTAGAACGACTCTTTCAGATAAAGAATGAAATTAGTCCAATAATAGTACTCACATTTATTCATATCCCTTAGTATTTATTTACTTAGGATTAAATTAGGAATTGCTCAAAAATCATAAAAAAAAAAATTTCTGGTCGGGTCTCAATAAGGTCATGAAAAACATTTCTATTTATTTATCTCTTATTTTACATATAATGGATTTGCCCGGACCAATACATGATTTTCTTTTAGTCTTTCTGGGATCGGTTCTTATACTAGGAGGTATGGGGGTGGTATTATTTACCAACCCCATTTATTCTGCCTTTTCATTGGGACTGGTTCTTGTTTGTATATCCTTATTCTATATTCTATTAAATTCTTATTTTGTAGCTGCTGCACAACTCCTTATTTACGTGGGAGCTATAAATGTTTTAATCGTATTTGCTGTGATGTTCATGAATGGTTCAGAATATTACAAAGATTTGAATCTTTGGACCATTGGGGATGTGGTTACTTTGCCAGTTTGTACAAGTATTTTTGTTTTACTCATGATTATTATTACGGATACGTCATGGTACGGAATTATTTGGACTACAAGATCAAACCAGATTATAGAGCAAGATTTGATAAGTAATAGTCAACAAATTGGAATTCATTTATCAACCGATTTTTTTCTTCCATTTGAATTCGTTTCGATAATTCTTTTAGCCGCTTTGATAGGTGCAATTGCCGTGGCGCGACAGTAAAAAATTTATAGAATTAGCAATGCACATTAAACTCTGTTCGGTTTTATTACATTACATTTATTTCCCTTTAATTAAAGATTGTTTATGTCTAAAATAGAAATTATTCAATCTATTCTATATAACAATTCAATCTATTCTATATAACAATAGAAAATCTGCCTTTGTTCCGTACTTTTTTTTATTCTAGTCAATTGAATCTGTTGAATTGTTGTTCAGTTCATATTGAAATGAATCGAAATTGATAAGGAGTTGGTCAATGATGCTCGAACATGTACTTGTTTTGAGTGCCTACTTATTTTCTATCGGTATCTATGGATTGATCACGAGCCGGAATATGGTTAGAGCCCTTATGTGTCTTGAACTTATACTGAATGCGGTTAATATGAATTTCGTAACATTTTCTGATTTTTTTGATAGTCGCCAATTAAAAGGAAATATTTTCTCAATTTTTGTTATAGCTATTGCAGCCGCTGAAGCAGCTATTGGCCCGGCTATTGTTTCATCAATTTATCGTAACAGAAAATCAACTCGTATCAATCAATCGAATTTGTTGAATAAGTAGTATTAATCATATAAATTCTAATATTCATAAATTAGAATTACCATGACCATACATTACGTAATAATACATGTTTTCAAAAATGTAAGAAATTAAAGTATCTTGGCTCTATCGCATGAGTCAATCCAGAAGTAGATTGATTAGAAAAATTATGATAAATTATTGATTCATCTGGTGTCTAAATATATGATTCATTTACAAGTTTACTAGATCGAAACTTTCTGACATTCAAAAATTTATAGATCCAAATGTCACATTCAGTAAAGATTTATGATACGTGTATAGGGTGTACTCAATGCGTGCGCGCCTGCCCAACGGATGTATTAGAAATGATACCTTGGGACGGGTGTAAAGCTAAGCAAATTGCTTCTGCTCCAAGAACAGAGGACTGTGTCGGTTGTAAGAGATGTGAATCCGCCTGTCCGACAGATTTCTTGAGTGTTCGAGTTTATTTATGGCATGAAACAACTCGAAGTATGGGTCTGGCTTATTAATACGTTCCAGAAAACCCTACTTGAATACATTTGATTTTTTTACCTTTACCGACAAAAACCCGCGCTCAAAAACTTTTTATTTTGAGCACGGGTTTTTCTGGTCCAAGTTTATCTTGTTTTTACCATGAATAATTTTCCTTGGTTAACGCTAGTTGTAGTTTTGCCAATATTCGCGGGTTCCTTAATTTTCTTTCTCCCTCATAGAGGAAATAAGATCATTCGGTGGTATACTATAGGTATATGCATAATAGAACTCCTTCTAACAACCTATGCATTCGGTTATCGTTTCCAATTGGATGATCCATTAATGCAACTGACAGAGGATTATAAATGGATCGATTTTTTTGATTTTTACTGGAGATTGGGAATAGATGGAATTTCTATAGGACCCATTTTACTGACAGGATTTATCACAACTTTAGCTACTTTAGCGGCTCGGCCGATTACTCGAGATTCCCGACTATTCCATTTTCTGATGTTAGCAATGTATAGCGGTCAAATAGGACCATTTTCTTCTCGAGACCTTTTACTTTTTTTCATCATGTGGGAGTTAGAATTAATTCCAGTTTATCTACTTCTATCCATGTGGGGGGGAAAGAAAAGGTTGTATTCAGCTACAAAATTTATTTTGTACACTGCAGGAAGTTCCGTTTTTTTATTAATGGGAGTTTTGGGTATTGGTTTATATGGTTCCAATGAACCAACATTAAATTTTGAAACATCAGCTAATCAATCGTATCCTGTAGCACTAGAAATAATATTCTATATTGGATTTCTTATTGCTTTTGCTGTCAAATCACCGATCATACCCTTACATACATGGTTACCAGACACCCATGGAGAGGCACATTACAGTACTTGTATGCTTTTAGCCGGAATCTTATTAAAAATGGGAGCGTATGGATTGGTTCGGATCAATATGGAATTATTACCCCACGCCCATTCTATATTCTCTCCCTGGTTGATTATAGTAGGCACAATTCAAATAATCTATGCAGCTTCAACATCTCCCGGTCAGCGTAATTTAAAAAAAAGAATAGCCTACTCTTCTGTATCTCATATGGGTTTCATAATTATAGGAATTGGTTCTATAAGCGATACAGGACTCAACGGAGCCATTTTACAAATAATCTCTCACGGATTTATTGGCGCTGCGCTTTTTTTCTTGGCCGGAACGAGTTATGATAGAATACGTCTTGTTTATCTCGACGAAATGGGCGGAATGGCTATCGCAATTCCAAAAATATTCACGACTTTCAGTATCTTATCAATGGCTTCTCTTGCATTACCGGGCATGAGCGGTTTTGTTGCCGAATTGTTAGTTTTTTTTGGAATACTTACTAGTCAAAAATATCTTTTAATGACAAAAATATTAATTACTTTTGTAATGGCAATTGGAATGATATTAACTCCTATTTATTCATTATCTATGTTACGCCAGATGTTCTATGGATACAAGCTTTTTAATGCCCCAAACTCTTATTTTTTTGATTCTGGACCGCGAGAATTATTTGTTTCGATCTCTATCCTTTTACCTGTAATAGGTATTGGTGTTTATCCCGATTTCGTTTTATCATTATCAGTTGACAAGGTCGAAGCTATTATATCCAATTATTTTTTTCGATAGTTTTTGTGAGTAAACCAAAAAATGAAACTGAAATCCCATGATTTTAAAAATGGTTGATTGTACAATAAAAAAATGAGTCTTTTATATTCTTTTAAGTAAAATAAAAAAATTGGAATTCTATTATAACTAGATATCTTTTGAATTTGTGAGAACCATTTGAATCAAGTAATGGAAATGATTCAAATGGTTCTTGATTGTTTACATGAAGTTTTCGTATATATACCTGTATGCCATCCTATGTTTATATTCGTCAAGTCTTTTATTCAATTAGATATTAATGTAAATGAACCATAACTATGCAACCCTATTCCTAATAGATTAACCCCAAAATAGCATATCCAAATTATAAGAAAGCCCATTGAGGCCACAATTGCAGAATTTACACTTTCAAAATTTTTATTTGTTCTAATATGTAAATAAATAGCGAATATGGTCCAAGTAATAAATGCCCAAGTCTCCTTTGGATCCCAATTCCAATATGATCCCCATGCTTCATTAGCCCATACTGCTCCCGAAAGAATACCTACGGTTAAAAGGATAAACCCTAGACTAATAATACGATAACTCCAACGATCCAATTGTTGAATCAATTGATACCTGTAATAATTTTGAGACGAAATAAAAGAAGTGTTTCGTAAGACATTGTTTCTTTCGTTCACGTATTGAATCTCACTAAAGTAAACTGACTCATTTTCAAAATTATTGCTTTTACTAAAAATCCTTATGAATTTTCGAAATGTAATGACTAGAAGAGCTAGTGATAATAATGATCCACACAAAAGAGCTGCATAGCTCAATACCATCATACTTACATGCATCATTAACCAATGGGATTGGAGAGCGGGTACTAATATCGCGGATTGATGCATTTCAGTTAAAAGACCCGAAGTAGCAAAACCTTGAGTAAAAATAGCACTTGGCGCGGTTATTGCGCTTAAATGGTTTTTATGTTTTTTAAAATACGGAATAATATGAATAATGGAAAAACTCCACGAAAGAAAAATTAATGATTCATATAAATCACTTAATGGTAAGTGCCTCAAATACATCCAACGAGTAACTAATAATCCTGTTATGCAGAAAAAAGTAGCTATCATCCCCTTTTCTGAAGAATCATCTAGTCCTACGATTTCATCGACTAATAAAATTATCAAATGAATTGTAATTACAATTGAAACGATCGAAAAGGATATATGAGTTAATATATGCTCTAAAGTTGAAAATATCATAAAAATTATTAAATTAATAAGGGCGTCCCTCAATTATAGGAATTGAAATCGGGAATTGAATTCATTATAGGACTTACTCTTTTAGAAGATGCCATGCCGCCACTCGGACTCGAACCGAGATGCTCTAGCACTGCTTCCTAAGAGCAGCGTGTCTACCGATTTCACCATAGCGGCTTATTCGAAATCATAATAACCTATTTTTATTCAATCGTCGAGCTTGAAGGAGTTAATTCAATCCAATATTTTTTTTAGGAAACCACTCAAATTGATGAATAAAAACTTGTTTAAAAATTAGGGATTAAAACGTTTTCGTTAACGTTAATAATATTGATTTTTCTTATTATTATCTTTTTATTTAGTTATTTAGTATTTTAGGATGTCAATTTTATTTAACTGAACTAACAATGTATTTTTTCGTAGGCTATTACTTTATGCTCTCCTAAAACTAAAAAGTAACAGTTGTAACTAGATAATTTTTACTTCAATCCCTGGATATAAGTAAAAAAAATGTTCTACCTCATTTGCATTTTTTAATGATTAATTTCTTTTATCATTTATTTTATTAATCTAAAATAAAAAATTCATTTTATCGATTAATAATTTTTATATAACACAATTTCAGCGATACACTCAAAAGATTTATGTAAATATTTGCATAGTTAGGTTGCGTTAGGATTTTTTGTTGTGTAGAGAATTTGCGTTAAGATTTAGCAAACCCATTAAGTTAGGTATTTGGGATGGTCGTATCAATCATATAAAAAAATTTCGTATAGAAATTTACCATACTTCAAAATATTTTCTAAATTTTTTAATTATTTTAATTAATATATATATATTATATCTTGTATCTTGATCGATCTTCCAATCGAAACATAGGATCTAAAATAGATCACTCAAAATTGGCGCATTCGTCATATAACTACCTAAAAATGTAAACGGGGCTTTTATTAATTTAATTGGGTTTAAGGAATTTATATAGTGATAATAATTTCTAAAACCCAAAATAATGATTTAAAAGATTATAAAAAAAATTTTAAACTTAATCAATTAGTTTCAACGACCTCTTCTTTATAATATAAAATCAAAAATATAACTAAAAAAAAAATTCTTTTTATTATTGAGTAAGGGCGATGGGGAAAGTGATAATCCCCATCCGGAAAATGATAAAACATACTAAAATGAAAGGCGAAACCTTGCGCTTGCGTTTACCCTTTTTTCAAACAAAAAAGTACCATTCATTTTTAGAATTCAGTAGACAACAGAATTCTTATCTATATCAGAAACGAAAGAAAAATTTGGCTTCAAATTAAAGTAAAACAAATTCAATTTTATATTCGTTTAAATTAAAACATTATGAGACTAATTCTTTTTTATTTATTTTTTATATTGTTTATATTGTAATTTATCTTATATATTAATATTTATTCTTTTACTATACTATTATGATGTTAATATTAATTATAATTGATAAATATTATTTATCATTTTTATAACTTATACTTCATTTTTATAACTTATACTTATAAATAAACTATAAACAAAATTATATCACTTTATTAGAACGATTCAGATTATTTATTTGTTACACAAAAAAAACTTTTAGAACTCCCGGTAGAAAGAGATTTCGCTAACGAAAAAGCTTTCAATGCTGCCCTATATCCCTTCCTTTTCCAAATATTTTTACGAATACGTTTTTTTGAAATAGAGGTGCGCTTTTTTGGAACTGCCATTAAAAAGTTATAATAGGTTTTTCGGTTGGATGTGAAAGACATCTATTGTTCAAAATCAATTGTTCTTTACTATTCTCTATCTATTTTTTCTCTAAATTAGACTCCCCCCAAAAAGGGGGGGGGGGGGGGGGTAAAAATCACATAAAATATTAATAAGAACGATAAGGTACACTATGCCAAATAGATTGAAGTTGATAAAATAAAAAAAATAATACAAAAAAAAAGGAAAGATTGTCCGTTTCGTTTTCTTTCTATTTTCGTCGTGTTACATTTCTACATGTAATAAAAAAATCTAAAAGTTTAATAACCCAACCCTTCTCCCGCTTAATTAAAAAATAAAAAAACTTTTTTTCTATTATATTAATTAATTTAATATGAATTTAATTGGTCAAGCTCGAAGAAAGAGTCCACAAAATTTTAATTATCAAATGAGACTAGTAGTTAATCTGTTAAAGGATACAAAATACATAATTTAAAGGCATTTTATTTGCCCCCCTTTTTTTCCGTAAAATGAAAGTGTTGGATATCATAGCATTTCCTACAAATAGCTTTTATTGTAATGGAAGACAAACAATTAGTTACAAAAAAAATTGGTTAATGATTCTAAATAACCGAATTACAATAAATAGTTTTAGTTATGGGCTTTATGATTCAGATCAAATACTGTTTTTGGTATAATTATTTATCCTTGTTCTATAGATATAAAAAAATTATTGTAATACGTAATAATTAAAATGAAAATTCAAATTTTCATTTTTTATCTTCATAAAATTTTATTTAAAAATTTGAATTTAATATTAACAATTCAGTATTAATAAAATTAAATACGTATTTTTTTTTCACTAGTGACTTATTTATATCATTTGACCAATTGCAACTTCTTGATTTTAAATATTTGAAGTAGTTTGGAAAGATTCAGAATAATTAAGGCTAGAAAATTCTATTTAAGTTTTTTTTATATATCTTAATTTTTTTTTATTAACCGACCCCTCTCAAAAGAAAAGAAATAAGAACCGGTGACTCAGAAACAATTAATTAAGATAAATTTTTTTTTTTTTTTTTTTATGGAATATACATATCAATATTCATGGATTATACCTTTCATTCCACTTCCAGTTCCTATCTTAATTGGAACAGGACTTCTACTTTTTCCAACGGCAACAAAAAATCTTCGCCGTATGTGGGCTTTTCCTAGTGTTTTATTATTAAGTATAGTTATGGTTTTTTCAGCCCTTTTTTCTATTCAGCAAATAAATAATAATTCTGTCTATCAATATGTATGGTCTTGGACCATCAATAATGATTTTTCTTTAGAATTTGGCTGCTTGGTTGATCCACTTACTTCTATTATGTCGATATTAATCACTACTGTTGGAATTATGGTTCTTATTTATAGTGACAATTATATGTCTCATGATCAGGGATATTTGAGATTTTTTGCTTATATGAGTTTTTCCAATACTTCAATGTTGGGATTAGTTACTAGTTCGAATTTGATACAAATTTATATTTTTTGGGAATTAGTTGGAGTGTGTTCTTATCTATTAATAGGTTTTTGGTTCACACGACCCAGTGCCGCGAATGCTTGTCAAAAAGCGTTTGTAACTAATCGTGTCGGGGATTTTGGTTTATTATTAGGAATTTTGGGTTTTTATTGGATAACAGGTAGTTTCGAATTTCGGGATTTGTTTGAAATATTCAATAACTTGGTTTATAATAATGAAGTTAATTTTTTATTTGTTACTTTATGCGCCTCCCTGTTATTTGCCGGCGCTGTTGCTAAATCCGCCCAATTTCCCCTTCATGTATGGTTACCTGATGCCATGGAAGGGCCTACCCCCATTTCGGCTCTTATACATGCGGCTACTATGGTAGCCGCAGGAATTTTTCTTGTAGCTCGGCTTCTTCCTCTTTTCATAGTTATACCTTACATTCTAAATCTAATAGCTTTGATAGGTATAATAACATTATTTTTAGGAGCCACTTTAGCTCTTGCTCAAAAAGATATTAAGAAAAGCTTAGCTTATTCTACAATGTCTCAATTGGGTTATATGATGTTAGCTCTAGGTATGGGGTCTTATCGAGCTGCTTTATTTCATTTGATTACTCATGCTTATTCGAAGGCATTGTTGTTCTTAGGATCTGGATCAATTATTCATGCGATGGAAGCTATTGTTGGATATTCTCCAGATAAAAGTCAGAATATGGTTCTTATGGGCGGTTTAAGAAAACATGTACCAATTACAAAAACTGCTTTTTTATTGGGTACACTTTCTCTTTCTGGTATTCCACCCCTTGCTTGTTTTTGGTCCAAAGATGAAATTCTTAATGATAGTTGGTTGTATTCACCTATTTTTGCAATAATAGCTTGGTCCACAGCAGGATTAACTGCATTTTATATGTTTCGGATCTATTTACTTGCTTTTGAAGGACATTTAAACGTTTATTTTCAAACTTACAGTGGCAAAAAAAGTAGTT